TTTCCCTTAGATCCAGTGATGGAACAAAAAAAAGAGAAATTCGTTCCTTTTTTCTGTTCAATCAAAACAAAACCAAACTGAACAATTCTAATTCTTAATTCTATAAGGTTGAATAAAAATTTGATTGACCTTTTGAAATAATTGCTATGCTTAGTGTGCGACTCGTTGGTTTTTTAGGGTTAGGATTAAATTAAATAAAAAGAGACCAGCCTCTTAGTATAAACTAATAACTATAGAACTAATGACCTACTCATCACTTCGCATTATCTGGATACAAAGAACCAGTCAAGATATGATATATCGGTCATATCACTGTAGCAACTGAAATCTTTTTTGCATAAACAAAAGAAAAATCAATCTGATTCTAAGTTGTGAAGCGAAGAAGAAAGATGTGGATAAATGGGAGGGTGAAAGAAGGGGAGAAAAAACAAAACCAACGATATAAAATTCCATCCAATATGTAAGGTCTATGAGTCATCTCATAAAAAAGCAGTGTAATAAAGCATCAATACGGATTCGTAAAAAAGAAAATGAATCTGTTCATAGAACAAAAAAAATAAGAGCTTCGAGCCAATAAAGACTAAGAAAATGGGCTCAAGAAACAATTTCATTATGAGCTCCATTGTAGAAATCAGACCTAACCATTAAGTAAGAAGTGATGGGAACGATGGAACCTGTGAATCCAAATCTATTGAAAACAGACTCATTGATCGGGATGGCGAAACAAACCAGAGACTCATTCATTCATCTATTGGGAAAAGAAAAGTCATGAGTTAACCCTACAACTGAAATAGCGACGAAAAGAGTAAATATTCGCCCGTGAAAACTTTATTTTCTTGGATTGATGATTTTTGGTCAATCCAATAGGATAAAAAGCAAAACAAAATAAAGATTCGTTATAACATAAAAAAAAATAATACAATATTTCAAAATTTAAAATAGAAATAGTACTATGTTTAGTTATCTAAAAAAACAAGATATACAAATGAATAATAGGAAATTTGAAGATTTTATTATTCGCGAGGAGCTGGATGAGAAGAAACTCTCATGTCCAGTTCTGTAGTAGAGATGGAATTCAGAACCAACCATCAACTATAACCCCAAAAGAACCAGATTCCGTAAACAACATAGAGGAAGAATGAAAGGAATATCTTATCGAGGTAATCATATTTCTTTCGGTAAATATGCTCTTCAGGCACTTGAACCTGCTTGGATCACGTCTAGACAAATAGAAGCAGGTCGACGAGCAATGACACGAAATGCACGCCGCGGTGGAAAAATATGGGTACGTATATTTCCAGACAAACCGGTTACAGTAAGACCCGCAGAAACACGTATGGGTTCGGGGAAAGGATCCCCTGAATATTGGGTAGCTGTTGTTAAACCAGGTCGAATACTTTATGAAATGGGTGGAGTAACAGAAAATATAGCCAGAAGGGCTATTTCAATAGCATCGTCCAAAATGCCTATACGAACTCAATTCATTATTTCGGGATAAAAACGAATCAAAGGAAAAGGGTCTTGGGGATAAAAAAAACAATCACAGGTGCCGGTTTCCTTCTTTGGACAAACAATATTTCTTTTTTTTCTTCGCTCTTTGCTTTACATTGAAAAAATAGATTCTAAAAAAATGATATGATTCAACCTCAGACCCTTTTGAATGTAGCGGATAACAGCGGAGCTCGAGAATTGATGTGTATTCGAATCATAGGAGCTAGCAATCCTCGATATGCTCATATCGGTGACGTTATTGTTGCTGTGATCAAAGAAGCAGTGCCGAATATGCCTCTAGCAAGATCAGAGGTGGTCAGAGCTGTAATTGTACGTACTTGTAAAGAACTCAAACGTGATAACGGTATGATAATACGATATGATGACAATGCTGCGGTTGTCATTGACCAAGAAGGAAATCCAAAAGGAACTCGAGTTTTTGGTGCAATTGCCCGGGAATTGAGACAGTTAAATTTTACTAAAATAGTTTCATTAGCTCCGGAGGTATTATAAGGTCTTATAAAATAAGATAAGACCGCGATATGGTTATAGTAAGGTATTTGAAAGAAAGAGATTAAGAAATAGATTCAGAATTTTTACTAGATTGTGTTTCACGCATATGCCTTTAAGAATTTAAATTCATAAACAAATAAGTAAAAAAAAAAAAAGAAAAACATGTTGATTATATCAAAATTTGGGAGCACCAAGAATTTTAATTCACTATGGGTAGGGATACTATTGCTGACATAATAACCTCTATACGAAATGCTGATATGGATAGAAAAAGGGTGGTTCGAATAGCATCTACTAATATCACTGAAAATATTGTTAAAATACTTTTACGGGAAGGTTTTATCGAAAACGTGAGAAAACATCAAGAAACAAAAAAATCTTTTTTGGTTTTAACTCTACGGCATAGAAGGAATAGGAAAAGGCCTTATAGAAATATTTTCAATTTAAAACGTATCAGCCGGCCAGGTCTACGAATCTATTCGAACTACCAACGAAT